TGCTCCTCGGCTCCCTACTGCTCCAGCCTCTCGCTGTAATAGCTTGCTTCTCGGGTGGCTCGCACCCCGGGTGGTGCGGCTGAGCCAGAGTGGGCTCAGCAGTCGGCCTATGTTTCCGGGCGCACGCGTAAAGGCATGATTCGTTCCACAAATCTCACTGCACTGACCATAGTAAACTCCTTCTCGTTGTACCGAAATAGAGGTCTGATTTAAACGACCAGGTACAGCATCACATTTGACACCTGAGGAAGGTACAGCCCAACTATGAAGTACATCCGCGGATGTTATAATAATACGTAGATTCGTTTTGGCTGGTACAACCACTCTATTGTCCACTTCTAATAAACGTGATTGACCCAATTCTGGATCATCTTCTGGAATCGTATAACTGTCAAAAGTGAGTGACTGTTCATCGGAACTGTTATAGTCCGAATACTCATAAGGTTGGGTCGACGCCCGCCTCCCCCCAAACTTTACTTGCAAGTTTCCCCGCAAAAAGCTCTCCACGCCTACTCTTAGAAAGAGCACTATTTTTCTTTAGTTAGGTAGTTCTCCCGACCGTAAGACCCTTTATGAGTAAGGGGAATCAAAGGCCGGGTTTATTGGCAAGAGGGGACCGTTTCTCACCCAGCCCTACCTACCCTATGTATGAGAGGTTAAAAGATAGCTCGACTAAGTAGGAGAGGGGGAGGCTGGAACCGAAAAAGACCTGGTTCCACACACATGAGAGGCGCAGAAGGTATGGGACGACCAGTTCACCACATAAAGCGAATTCTATCCTCGTCGTCTTTGTTCGATAAATGCGCAGTGGGGAAGGAAAGGGGTGCTAGTCGGCTCGGCGAAGTTGTAGGCCCCAATAGATCAGATCCAGAGTGATTCCTCACCTATCCTGTCAGGGGCCCAGTTGAACGCTCGAGTATAGATTCCCTATGCTCATGTGAACGGCCGGGGCCGGCCGGCCCGTAGATCTAAAAGGATCCATCCATAGGCCTGCCCGGATATCGTTTGCCCACGAACAAAGTAGGTTTTTAGTAGTAGTTCATGAGACCTCGAATTCCCACGTTCCAGCGCGCATTATGCCAACAGGTCCCACCCCCAACTCTAGCTGAGAAGTTGAGTCACCCTTCTTTTTTTAGAAAAAAAAAGAAAGAGATAGTCTATATCCTGTATCGATCATAGGATCACTCTATGAATAGGTCAATTCTCTATGACCTCCCACCGTTCACGACTCCTCGCTTCGCTGGAGGAGTAGAAGCGCTGGTCCCCTTCGGTCAAGTTGCTTGTGCCTGCTGTTACCTACCGTAGGACCTCCGTACCCGAAGCGAAGAAGAGGAGCAAGAACAAGAGGTTGCCCTCTCCCGGCCCAGTAGTTCCGCAACTACTACCGTGGTTGTTTCCAACGGGGATCCCTCATTCCGAAAGGTTACTGGGCCGGCCATTAGGTCCAAAGTTGTATGCCACTGCTATGGTGCCGATAGATTCACTACTTCAGCTTAGTTATCGGACATTGCAGGCTGAGCATCTATTTATCGTATATCGCTCCACACCGATAAGAGGGATGTGTACCTCCAGCAACAACAAGAATGGAATCATAGGCTCCTATGCTGGGAGCATTTCGGGGTATAGGTCTAACCACCTCAACTCCCCGTTTATGGCATGCTATAGTTATTAAAGTCTCTCGACGCCGGGAATGGGAGATTACCGGTAAGCCAGATGCTTCGCGAACCATATTCCACTTTAAGGCATTTCGTTGCACTTTAATCACCCTCGTGAAGAGGCGCACTCCGATACCATTGATGTCCAATAGCTTTGATAGTAATGGCTGGATCTACTACTACCTCGTCCATTGAGTATAAGAGAGCAAATGATGGTATAGCAATGAACATCGGGATTATACTAGGAAATATGGTCCGAAGAATCTCGATAGTAGTTCCATGAACAATCCTTTGCGGGATTGGATTTTTTTTATAGTTGAAATGCCATAAAGCGCGAACTAAGATCCGTGAGACGAAAACCAAAATGAGAATGAGGAAGAAAAAGATATCGTGATGTAAGTCCATTATTCCTTGCATCATAGGTGTTGCTGCGTCTTGAGATCCTAATTGCCATGGTTCCGCTGCATCACAAGGAGCAATTGTGAGGAATAGACATTCTAGAACAATCATTTGGTTTGGTTCATTCTTTGACTGCTCCCCAACAAAAAGAAGGAAAGACTTGTAGAAATTTCCGTTGGTTGTTGACCAACAGAAAGCACGGGAATCCTTGGGCGTAAGCTTTTTCTCAATCTCTTTTTATTCACCGTTCACAGGCCACCTCAAATCCTATCCTCTACCACCAGCGACAACTAAGGCTTCACCTGCAATCAACTTTTATCTCTCACCTAGCGTAAAAGAGAATCGAATCCCTTGTTGGCGAGATTCTTGCCGAACTTCTTTTTTTTTTTTTGCGAAAGATATTCTTCTATCATCTTACACAGCTCTTTGTACTGTGATGTACAAATCATTACAAAACCTAACTGCTAATATCTCAATATGAGCATTACGGATGACCAAACTAAACAACAGTCTACTGAACTCTGTCTGCTTTCTTGGAGACATTTGCATCAATGCTACAAAACAATTCTTTAACAACAAAGATTCTTTACATCGCAGACATTGTTTCTATCCCACATAAGCCTACATCCTTCAACAACAGCATTTCACTTACAAATCAAGCACGTACAGAAGCAACAGCCAAATGTATTATTAATGAGTAGCTCTACGTCTCAGCCGCTCTCTCAGCATCTTCAATCCAACATACCTCCCGAGCATCATCATTGTTGCTTGAGGATTAGTTCCAGGTGATACATTGAAAGCTGAACCATCAACTACTCGCAATGCATCAACGCCAATGACACGCAAGTTGTTGTCCACCACTCTACCAATGATGCAGCCACCATGGTAGTGCCAAATAGTGCTCACAGTGCGGCGGCAGAAGTCAGACATAAGCGCACTATTCGACTGATTAATGGGCAATGCTGGCCCAATAAATCTGAAGTCTCTACCACCATACCACTCCATAAACTTGAAGTCATCCATAGAGCGACTTCTCAATACATCCCCAATTTTACGCATGCCATTCACACAGTGCTCCAAGTCTAAAGGGTTGGCAAAATAGTTGAACCTAACAATTGGATTAACTCTGACATCAGTTGATGCTAAACGCAGTGACCCTGATGACAGCGGGCCAATCATCAGAGTTGCAACAGTGAGGTACAGAGGAGCTGATGTTCGCAAGAAGGCAGAACGAACTGGCGATATGAATGGAATCACATTGGATGCTGCTTCTAAGTATGCCCCTGATTCAGTTATCCCGACAACTTGAATCAATGAGTGTTCCAGTGGGACTGGTGGCACAATTGTGATTCCATTACGTGGATTATCGTAAATAAACTGCCCAACAAAAGGCGAGTGATGCGCCACTGGAATACCCCAAGCTGAGAGGTAAGGTCTTGGTCCAATTCCACTCAGCAACAGAAGCTGCGGGCTTCCGATAGCACCAGCAGAAATTAGAATTTCACCCCTATCGCGTACCATAGCATGGTGAAAATGCCCAATTCGATCTCGATACACTACTCCAACAGCTGATTGCCTAGAGCCAGGACCGAACCCAGTATAGGCTAAGAGTATCCTCTCCACAGTGGCATGCACAGCCACTCTAATGTTTGAAGGCCTGGCATAGTTGAGGAGATCAGCAGCGCTGTGTCTTCTACCAGAATTCTCGAAGGTAGACCCGCCAATCTTAGTTCCCAGCACATGACTGAGACTAAATCCGTTATAAGGACTAACCCCAGCTTCCAACAGTCCATCTCGAAATGCAGATTGCCAATTCTTCAGCTCTGGCCTAAAAACAATAGCTTTCTCAACCCAATCGAAGGACTGATTCACAGCTTGCAGATTCCAATGAATTCCTGACATTTTATAGAACTCCTGATCTGCCCTACTATAGAACCCAGCATTTATTGCACTACTTCCTCCTAGCACCCGCCCTCTGGCATTGTGGACTCCTTCTTCAGATATAAAAGCCTGGGCCGGTGACTCTAAAGCATTGACCTCTAAAAGCGTGGAGAGAAACCCATCTTGAGTCATTACATTGGGGCTATCTTGAGGAACTCCTCCACGTTCCAGTAAAAGCACCCTGTAACTGGTTGACAGTGTTGCTGCCAATGGACAACCCGCTGTCCCTCCTCCAACTATTATGTAATCATAGTAATCCTCAGAAGGAAAATCAGTAGCATTGAATACAAAATTCATGTAATTTGGAGCTGCAGAACACAAGAAAATAAACAAATTAAGGATTCCATATCGAAGCATCAACAACCAGTACTTATAATGCAAAGATTCAAAAAGAAAATCCAAAAAAGGAATAGCTTTTAAAGAAACCATACACAGCATACTACAAGCAATTCAAGCAGTTAATCGCAAAACGATCAAATAGAAAACTACAGCAGTATCCAAACAGAAGAGCCATTCATCAAGAAATCTACTGACAAATTTGGTAAAGAATTGGCAGCCATCCAGAACCCTAACTCACACATTCAACCGGAAATCATCAGTTATGGCATTGCGATTGCAACAAATAAAGAAACAATAATTGAAACGACAGATTCTCTCTAGTATAACACGATTTGTCTCTTTTCTCAACCAATTTCAATTTCCGAAACCCTAGGTTTTCAAAATCGTGATATAATTTTACATTTTCGCGCTAGTTTCGGCAGCAGTTATCAGAAAGAGAGGGAGAGAGTACCCCGCTGAGACTGCGCGGAGTAAATGTGTACGAGGAAGACAGCGAGAATGGCGAGACGGTGTAGAGAGACGCTGGAGGACTTCGCCGCCATTGTTGCTAAGAATCGTCGAGCTTCGCGGCGCTGATGATCTTTTGAGGGAGTAAGAAGCATCATCGTTCGTTGCGAATTCGGTTGAGCGCCGTTTTAGTTAAATAATTCGGAATTCGCGTTTAGTCCTGATAGTTAGTTAAAATTACGCTTGACACCCCCCCTGTACATTGGGTTGGTTGGGGTCCCTATCCTATAACAAGGAAAACCAAGACCAACTGATAGCAGCGCAGGTAGCTCATACCCTTTTGGAGGGCATTCTCTAATATTCTTTCATGCCTACTGACCCATCTTAGCCAAGCATTTTTCCTTACAGTGACATAAAATCAAGTTGATAGGTTTTCCAGGCTTCAGGATTAGCTTGCTGTTTCCAAGTTGATGCTGTTAAAGGAGGCTTGAGCACTCTCTAGTGCACATGGTCTCCTGGGTTGCCTCATCCCTTTATGACTGGAGGGCTCCATTAAGTCCATGAAGGGCAACCCAGATCGAATAGCCTGGCTGCATCAACAGAAGCCCAAGGCTTGAAGCCATTAGAAATATTTGGGAAAGATCAACACACCATCCTTCGTCTGTTCAAACTTCAAAATATCAACGCTAGTGCTCGGAGTTCTGTCAATCCTCTCATGCCTACCAGCGAATGAATCTTGGCATTACATTTTGGAATGTCCACCGAATCAAGTGATAACAAAGTTATTACCGGCTTCCTAATTGATATAACGAAACATTCCGTTGAAACGGTTCACAAAGGATCCTGAAAGATGGCTACTCCAAGAGCCTTGATATTCATCTGTATTCTTGAAAACTTCCATTTTACTAAATCAGAATCAAGAGGCTTAATTTCTTCCAAAGACAACGTTTCCGTTAAACAGAAAACTTGAAATAACTTGACCATCACAGCACCACAAAGTTCTTTACATGTAAAATTGCCAGTTAGATACTTAAAATGCACATGAATACTGAAACGCCACGCAGCCTACAAAAATCTCTTCGTTGTTGTTTTTTTTAACAACATAACACCAACTGCTAGAGGCATCCATGTCCATTTCCAGTTACCTTCCTACTGCCACCAAACAAATTCCTCCATTAGAATCCCAACAGGGAAAGAGAAGCCCAATTTGACATTTCATAACATACCCAAGTCAACTGAAAGTGATGTTCAAGAAAAGATGATTGCAAAATTTCCAACTCATCTCCGTGCAATTATTCACATGCTTACAGAAGTGTGAAACAAGTCAAACCCCAACTAAACTTACAAAAACTTAATCATAGTCATATAACAACCAGGAAACACAACATGGATTGATACCTAGTACCTTCTTTAAGCAACAGTTATGCTAATAACTAGCTTTGAAATCCTAATCTACAATAGATTTAGCAATCAAGATTCAAAAAGAGAGATGAGACACAAGTGACCATTGCTATAACAATCAGAAAGAGGATCAGTAAGGTAATGGATCATAGAGAGGCAACATATTTATCTAGTTATTGAATGAAAACCCAGATTCAGATTGATTGCTAAACCACATAAATTAGCTTTCAACAGAAGAAGAAGCCTCCAAAAATATCCATTGTTCAAATTATCTCCTTCACCCACCAGAACCCTTCATCATCATTAGCACCATTATGGAAATTACACTATAAGGAAAATAAGAAACACACCAGGAAGAATCAGGAACCAGGAGATGAAGACGGAGGAGCAGAAGCAGGCAGAATAGGACGAGGAGGAAGCAGCTGATGACGGTTAGGCAACTGATGCGGAACCTGATGCTGATGATGAACCTGGCTCGAATTCTGCAAAATAAATGGATGGCGCAACAGCTGCTGGGCAGACCATCTCCTAGCTGGTTCCCTCTGCAGACAACAAGCAACAAAATCCCTAAACTCCCCGGAGGCTGTGGCTGGCGCCTCCGGCGGCTGCGACATACAAATGGCACACATCAAGCTCGCCCAATCTCCTTGCCTCCCAACCGCAAACGGAAATCTCCCAAGATAAAACTCCAATACGCTCACTCCTACACTCCAGATATCTCCAGCATAACCATCATATTTTCCGTGGTTTAGATCGGTGTTGATCCGTTCAGGGCTCATGTAGGCGATCGTCCCAACCGAGGAATTGCATGGATCCATTGTCTGCTCCAAAATCCTACTCACCCCAAAATCAGCTATCTTCACCTGCCTCCGTCCGTTGATCAGAAGGTTCGACGGCTTGATGTCGCGATGGACGATATGCCGGCGGTGAAGATAAGCCAACCCGCTCAAAATCTGACTCGTCAGATCAGCCAACGCCGCCTCGTTCGGAATATGCGCGCCTTCCAGAGATCCACCGTCCATGTATTCCAGCAAAACCTGGATCTCGCCACTGTGATCGAACATATCGTGACATTTAACAACGTTAGGGTTGTTCACGTCCCTCAAGATCTCGATACACTACTGGTTTATTCCCATTCTGTTGAAAAAGATATGATATTCGGTGTACCTATTCCGATTGATAGAAAGACAGACGGTCGGGAGCTGGGAGGGCCTACCGTGAGGATACTTTCTATCACGGTAGGCGAAGGTAAGGTGGGACGCGGGCTTACCTTCACTTAATGACTTGTTCTATGAGTGAGGATGGTCGTAGATAAGGC